CGAGTGGTCCCCGACCCAGGCACTTATATATTTACTTCGATTGGAGTGCCAATTTGAGTATTGAAAATGTGAAAAATTTAATTAAGTAACTAGGAAAAAGTGTGTTAAAAGTGGTGGTAGGTATTTAAGGGGGGAAATTTTAGGAGGGGGAGGAAAGATAGTGGGCATGCATGAATATAATTATGTCCTGTAACCATTGACTGTAATGCCCATGCCTACCATTATGCTGGTGCTCAAGATGCAGTTAAGTCCAGCTACAATTTATGCTCCGGGTCGGGGCCTTTGACGGCCATAGCTGAGTCCAAGCATCCCCGAAAATAAAAAAATACCAAATGTATGACAGCACAGTTATGTGTGAGCATGGGCTGATTAGTCATTAGTCCATCGAGATGTCTTATTTAAGAGGAAAGAGTGGGCGATTTTAGATGAGATGGCCCTGAAGAAAGAACCAGATGTCTGATAAAGTTCATTAAATAGCGACCCCCACGGTATATGGGCCCGGAGCGAGAAGAGGGATCCCTGCCAAGCGGGTTGCTGGTTTCACGCGGCATGGTGGTTAAGCTCGTGATCTAAGGGACAGGATATGCATGTTCTCAAGGACTGATTTGACCTAAATGTACTATGTACGATTAATAACTACATGTACTATGTACTATCAAGGATTATATGGACTTGCTTATACGCATGGGGCATTTAATATAATGTACTATATACATAATATGTGTTTATTACATTAGTTATATGTACATAAGCGGACGTTTATTGCGGTTGAGGGTGATTTGTAATATTGGGCTGGAGTGCGGAATTTGTGTTAGATTGTTGAAAGTTTTAGCAAATTTAATACTGGGGGGGCTCTTTGCGTTTGTAGGACTATATTAATAGTGTTCAGGGAATAGTTTAAATAGAACTTCAGCTTTGGGTGTTGATGGTGGAGCTATGGCTTCTTCCTTGAAGTCTTGGGGAGGTTGGTTGTTCTCCTTTTCTGGTTTACAAGACCAGTGTATTTAGTATACTACAAAGACCTTTCTTCATTTTAGGAGATTATTTTCGATTATGCTGGCTGTTGGTATTAGTACCAGGATGAGGAGGAAGTATATAATAGATGCTAGCTGTCCAATAATGATGTATGGGTGTTCGACTGGTTGTCCTCCGATTCATGTGAGCGTTAGTAGGTTTGCTACTAGAATTCAGAATATGCATTGGCTGAGTGGTCGGAATATTATGCTTCGTTGCTTTGATGTGTGTAGAAGGGGTATGAGAATGAGGATTAGGATGGAGAGGACTAGGGCTATAACTCCTCCTAGTTTGTTGGGGATTGATCGTAGAATTGCGTATGCGAACAGGAAATACCATTCGGGCTTAATATGGGGAGGTGTACTAAGTGGGTTTGCTGGGGTGTAGTTGTCTGGGTCTCCGAGGAGGTCGGGTGCGAATAGTACTAGTATTATTAGGGCTAGAATAAGTAGTAGGGCTCCTAGAATGTCTTTAATAGTGTAGTAGGGGTGAAATGGGATTTTATCTGCGTCTGATGAAATTCCTGTTGGATTGTTAGACCCTGTTTCATGGAGGAAGAGTAGATGGATTATTGCGAGGGCTGCAATGATGAATGGGAGGATAAAGTGGAAAGCGAAGAATCGGGTTAGGGTTGCTTTGTCTACTGAGAACCCGCCTCAGATTCATTCAACTAGGTTTGTGCCGATGTATGGGATTGCTGATAATAGATTGGTAATAACTGTTGCTCCTCAAAATGATATTTGTCCTCATGGTAGTACGTAGCCTATGAATGCTGTGGCTATTACTGTGAATAGGAGAATTACTCCGATGTTTCATGTCTCTAGGAATGTGTATGATCCATAATATAGTCCTCGTCCTACATGTATGTACAGGCAAATAAAGAATATTGAAGCTCCATTTGCGTGTATGTATCGGATAATTCAGCCATAGTTAACGTCTCGGCAAATGTGGGTGACAGAAGCAAATGCTGTTATTGTGTCGGATGTGTAGTGTATAGCTAAAAATAGGCCTGTGAGAATTTGTAGGATTAGGCAGATCCCTAGTAGGGAGCCAAAGTTTCATCATGATGAGATATTCGATGGGGCTGGGAGGTCAATGAATGCATTGTTTACAATTTTTATTAATGGGTGGGATTTTCGGATGTTAGTCATTAGTGTTCTTGTAGTTGAATGACAACGATGGTTTTTCATATCATTAGTCATGGTTAAATTCCATGCAAGAATAATGATAACATACATTGTATTTATTATAAGTATTATTTTTGTGATTGGTTTTGTAGGGTTTTCTTCAAAACCTTCGCCTATTTATGGGGGGTTAGGTTTAATTGTGAGTGGTGGAGTTGGTTGTGGTATTGTATTGAATTTTGGTGGATCTTTTTTAGGTTTAATGGTTTTTTTAATTTATTTGGGGGGTATGATGGTAGTTTTTGGTTATACAACTGCTATGGCTACAGAGCAGTACCCTGAGATTTGGGTTTCTAATAAGGTTGTGTTGGGGTCTTTTATTACTGGCTTGTTAATAGAGTTTTTTATAGTTTATTATGTGTTGAAGGATGAGGAGGTAGAGATTGTATTTAAGTTTAATGGTCTGGGGGATTGGGTGATTTATGATACAGGGGATTCTGGATTTTTTAGTGAGGAGGCTATAGGGATTGCAGCTTTGTATAGTTATGGTACTTGACTAGTTATTGTGACTGGATGGTCTTTATTAATTGGTGTAGTGGTTATTATAGAGATTACTCGTGGAAATTAAATAGGATCATGCTAATTATGATTGTAATTAGGAAAGATATAAAGTATAGTTTGATTAGGCCTTTTTGGCTTGTGATCATAGTAGAGGTTTTTATTTGGATTAGTGAGGTGGTTTTTGGTAGGATATTTTCTAGTCAGATTATATCTAGGAGGGATGATGCTGATTTTTGGCTTATTGTTAGGTTTATGTAGGGGGTTAGACGGTGTATGATTGTGGGGAAATAGCCTAGTAAGTTGGAGAATTTAAAGGTGTTTGAGGGATGGTGGAATTTTAGGTTTTGGGTTATGTTGCTGACTTCTAGGGCTAAGATAAAACCTAGAATTGTGACTGTTAGGGCTATTATTTTTAAGTGGGGAGGTATGGTTATTTGGGGTACTGTTGTGGGTGGGATGTTGTTGGAGATGATAAATCCTGCGAAAAGGCTTCCGATTAGTAGGCGTTTGATGGAGTTAATTAGAAGGGGGTTGTTTTCATTGATTATAATTAGGGTCGGGAATCGGGGTTGTCCTAAAAGTGCAAAGAAGATGATGCGTGTGCTGTAGATGGCTGTAAAGGAAGTGGCGATTAATGTTATTAGGAGGGCTCAGGCGTTGGTATATGACGTATTGGCGGCTTCGATAATGAGGTCTTTGGAGTAGAATCCTGTGAGGAAGGGTATGCCTGTTAGTGCAAGGCTGCCAATGATAAGGGCTGTTGTGGTGAATGGCATGGCTTTAAATAAGCCTCCTATTTTTCGAATATCTTGTTCATCATTTAGGCTGTGGATGATGGAGCCAGAGCATATGAATAATATAGCTTTAAAGAAGGCATGGGTGCAAATATGGAGGAATGCTAGGTAAGGTTGGTTAATTCCTACTGTTACTATTATAAGGCCTAATTGGCTGGATGTGGAGAAGGCAACAATCTTTTTGATATCGTTTTGAGTGAGGGCACATATTGCTGTAAATAGTGTGGTAATAGCTCCTAGGCATAGTATAATGGATTGGATAAATTTATTGTTTTCTGTTAATGGGTAGAAGCGGATTAGTAGAAAAATGCCCGCTACTACTATTGTGCTTGAGTGGAGTAGTGCTGAGACAGGGGTTGGGCCTTCTATTGCTGAGGGGAGTCATGGGTGTAGTCCGAATTGGGCGGATTTTCCGGTTGCGGCTAGTACTAGGCCTATTAGGGGTAGGTTAGAGTTATCTGGGTTAAGTATGAAGATCTGTTGTAGGTCTCAGGTGTTGAGGTTAGTTAAGAATCAGGCTATTGCTAGGATAAATCCGATATCTCCGATACGGTTGTATAGAATTGCCTGTAGAGCTGCTGTGTTTGCATCTGCTCGTCCGTATCACCATCCAATAAGTAGGAATGATATAATTCCGACTCCTTCCCAACCAATGAATAATTGAAAGAGGTTATTTGCGGTGACTAGAATAAGTATTGTGATGAGGAATAGGAGTAGGTATTTGAAAAACTGGTTGATATTGGGGTCGGAGTGTATGTATCATATTGAAAATTCTATGATGGACCATGTGACGAATAGTGCTACTGGGACAAATATTATTGAGAAGTAGTCTATTTTAAAGCTAAGGGATAGTTTAAGGGTCTGGATGGTTAGTCAGTGCCAGTTTGAGATGATTATCTCTTGGCCTGTGTGAATAAATATTATTGTGGGAATTATGCTAGTGATGAAGGCGCATGAGATAGCTGTTTTAACGTAAAGTGGGTAGTTAGAAGTTTTGTAGGTACTGGAACTTGTTATTATGATGGGCATTATTAGTAAGAGTAGGGTTGTTAGCGTAAAGGAAGAAAATATGTTTATTACTTTTATTTGGAGTTGCACCAATTTTTTGGTTCCTAAGACCAACGGATAACTTCCATCCTTTAAAAGTTTGAAAAAGCCATGTTGTTAGGCATGGGGGCATAGAGTTAGCAGTTCTTGCATACTTTTTCGGTAAGTAAGAGGGTAATAAGCCTCTATTATTAGATTCACAATCTAATGTTTTTTTTAAACTATATTTACAGTAAAGAGGCCCTAGGATGATTTTTGGGTTTAGAGACAGGAGTAGTAGGGGTAGAATGTGTAGTGACATGAGTGCATTTTCTCGTGTAAAGGAGGGTGAGATGTTGTTGATATGGTGGGTGTACTTCCCTCGTTGAGTTATAATTAGTATATATAGGGAATATAAGGCAGTAATTACTATATTTGTTCCTATTAAGATAATTGTGATGTTGGATCATGAGAAAGTTGATATTACTACAAACAGCTCTCCGATTAGGTTAATTGTTGGGGGTAGGGCTAGATTAGTTAGGCTTGCTAATAGTCATCAAGCAGCTATTAGTGGGAGGAGTGTTTGTAGGCCTCGGGCTAGGATCATAGTTCGGCTGTGGATTCGTTCGTAGTTGGAGTTTGCTAGACAGAAAAGTACGGAGGATGTTAGGCCATGGGCGATTATCAGAGCTGTGGCTCCTATGTAGCTTCAGGGAGTTTGAATGAGGATGGCTACGATGACAAGTGCTATGTGGCTTACGGAAGAGTATGCAATTAGTGATTTTAGGTCTGTTTGGCGCAGACAGATTGAGCTGGTCATAATTATGCCTCATAGGGATAGCATGATAAATGGGTATGCTATGAATTCGGTTACTGGATTCAGGAGTAATGTAATTCGTAATATGCCGTATCCTCCTAATTTTAGTAGAATTGCCGCGAGGACTATAGAGCCTGCAATAGGGGCTTCTACATGGGCTTTAGGGAGTCAAAGGTGGAGACCGTATAGTGGTATTTTTACTATAAAGGCTATTATACATGCTAGTCATATGAAAACATTGGATCAGGAGTTGGGTATGGGTTGTACTCAGTATTGGAGTATAAGAAAGTTTAGAGATCCTATTGTATTTTGGATGTGGACTAGTGCGACCAATAGGGGTAAAGAGCCTACTAGGGTATAAAACAGGAAATAAAGTCCGGCATTTAGGCGCTCTGTTTGGTTTCCTCATCGGGTAATGATAATAAGTGTTGGGACTAATGTTGCTTCAAATAGGATATAGAATAGGATAAGCTCTATGGCTGTAAAGGTTATAATTAGGAATAGTTGTAGTAGAATTAGTATGGTAATAAATAGTTTTTTTCGGGTCAAGTTTTCTTTTGACAGGTGGGATTGACTGGCTATTAATATTAAGGGTAGAAGTCATATGGTTAAGATTAGTAATGGAGTAGATAAAGAGTCGGAAAAGAATGTTGGTGAGAAGTTGAGGCTGTTATCACCAAACTGGTTTATGAGAAGTAGACTTGTGAAGCTAATTAGTAGGCTATGTATTGTGGAGTTGATTCAGATTATGTTGTTTTTTGATAGTCAAGTTAGGGGTATAAGTATTATTGTGGGGATAATATATTTTAACATTGGAGCAAATTAAGGTTTTGTACATAGTCAGTGCCGTACGTGTTTGATACTATTACTAGCAGGGATAGCCCTAGTGCTGCTTCACATGCTGCGAAGACTAATAGGATGATAGGTATTATGCTAGCTAGGGTAAAGTGTGAGTTTAGAATTATTAGGGTAGCTATAACAAATAGGGATAGTATTATTCCTTCTAGGCACAGGAGGGAAGATATTAGATGGGATCGATATATTAAAAGTCCTACGAGGGATACTGTAAATGCTATTATAATGTTTATGTATACTAGGGACATTTGGTAATTATGAGTTTAATCATAATCTAATGAGTCGAAATCATTTATTTTGTTTTAAACTAAATACCATATTCTGTTCATTCTAGTCCTTTTTGAGTTCATTCATAGGCTAAGCTTGCAGCTAATAGGAGGATTAATAAGAGGGCTATTGTGAGTATTATGTTCAAGTTGGTTGTTTGCGAGGCTCATGGTAATGGAAGAAGGAGTGCAATTTCTAGATCAAATAGGAGGAATGTGATGGCTACTAGGAAGAATTTTATAGAGAAGGGGAGGCGGGCTGATCCTATAGGGTCGAATCCGCATTCGTATGGGCTTGTTTTTTCTGAATATGCGTTTAGCTGAGGGAGTCAGAATGCAATGATGACAAGTAGTGTGGATAGTGAAAAGTTGGTTAGGAGGGCTAATATTAGGTTTATTATTCTTTTTCGGGTTAGACCGAAACTAACTGATTGGAAGTCAGTTGTACTGATTGATACTAAAAGAATATGAGCCTCATCAATAGATAGATACATAGAGGAAGAGTCATACAACATCTACGAAGTGTCAGTATCAGGCGGCTGCTTCAAAGCCAAAGTGGTGGTTAGAAGTGAAGTGAAATTTTAGTTGTCGGAAAAAGCAGACAATTAGAAAGGTTGATCCAATGATAACATGGAGGCCGTGGAAGCCTGTGGCCACGAAAAAGGTTGAGCCGTACACTCCGTCTGAGATAGTGAAGGGTGCTTCGTAATATTCTGAGGCTTGTAGCAGTGTGAAGTACACTCCTAGTGCGATAGTAATAAATAGTGCTTGTAGTATGTGATTGCGGTTTCCTTCTATGAGACTATGGTGAGCTCAGGTAATGGAGACCCCTGAAGCCAATAGGACAGAGGTGTTTAGTAGTGGAACTTCTAAGGGGTTGAGTGGGTTAATTCCTGTTGGGGGCCAGCAACCACCTAGTTCGGGCGTAGGGGCAAGGCTAGAGTGGTAGAATGCTCAGAAAAACCCAGTAAAGAATAAAACTTCAGAAATAATAAAGAGAATCATTCCGTAGCGAAGGCCTTTTTGTACAGGTGGGGTGTGGTGTCCTTGGAAGGTGCTTTCTCGAATAATGTCTCGTCATCATTGGTATATTGTTAGTATATTAGTAGTCAGGCCGAGTATTAGTAAGACTGTGGAGTTGAAGTGGAATCATATGATTAAGCCAGATGTTATTAATAGGGCAGATAAAGCTCCTGTGAGGGGTCAAGGGCTTGGGTTTACTATGTGATAAGCATGGGTTTGGTGTGTCATTATGTGTTGTCATGCAAGTATAGGCTGACTAAAAGTGTGAATACGTAGGCTTGAATTATGGCTACTGCGAACTCGAGAATTGTTAATAGGACTAGGATAATAAATGTAATGAGAGCTGTTGTAGTACTAATACTTATAAGTGCGAGTGTGGCTCCTCCGATTAGGTGAATTAATAGGTGACCTGCAGTAATGTTGGCTGTTAGTCGTACGGCGAGGGCAATTGGTTGGATGAAAAGGCTAATAGTTTCAATAATGACTAGTATCGGGATTAGTGGGGTTGGTGTTCCTTGTGGTAGGAAGTGGGCTAGTGAAGCTTTAGTTTTGTTGCGAAAGCCTGTGATTACAGCTCCTGCTCACAGGGGGATAGCTATGCCTAGATTTATTGATAGTTGAGTGGTTGGTGTGAAGGAATGGGGTAGAAGGCCTAATAGGTTTGTTGACCCGATGAACAGGATTAAGGATATTAGTATTAGTGTTCATGTTTGTCCTTTAGTATTATGGATGCTTATTATTTGTTTCGAAATAAGTTGTAGGATTCATTGTTGAAGAGAGATTAGGCGGTTGTTTGTCAGTCGATTGGAGGTAGGAAATAATAGGCTGGGAAATAGGACAATTAGGGTTACAAGGGGGAGGCCTAAAATTATAGGGGCAATGAAAGAGGCAAATAGATTTTCGTTCATTTTGTTTCTCAAGGGGTGGTTTGTTTTGGTGTTTTTGTTAGTGATAACTCTGGGTTGTGATAGAAGTTGTGTTTTGAGATTTTTAGTTGAAATATAATAAAGAGGGTTAGGAATATTGATAAGATTATAGTCAGTCATGTTGATGTATCTAGTTGTGGCATGTCACCGAGGAGAGTTTGGTGCTCTCAATCTCTAACTTAAAAGGTTAGTGCTAATGTAGCTTCTTGGTGATCTTATAGTATTGATGCGGACCATTTTTCGAAATATTTTAGTGGGACTAACTCGAGGACAATGGGCATAAAGCTGTGATTTGACCCGCAGATTTCTGAACATTGGCCGTAGTATAGTCCTGGTCGAGTTGATATAAGGGTTGTTTGGTTTAAGCGGCCTGGGATTGCATCTGTTTTAAGTCCTAGGGAGGGCACGGTCCATGAGTGCAGTACGTCTTCAGAGGAAATTAATATTCGAATTGTTATTTCTATGGGCAGAACAACTCGGTTATCAACTTCTAGTAGTCGTAGTTCTCCTGGTTTTAATTCTGATGTTGGAATTATATAGGAGTCAAAGCTTAAGTCTTCATAGTCTGTGTATTCATAGCTTCAGTATCACTGGTGTCCTATAGTTTTAACTGTGAGAGACGGGTTATTGATTTCATCTATTATGTACAAGATTCGTAGGGAGGGAAGGGCAATTAGGATTAGAATAATAGCGGGTAGAATAGTTCAGATCGTTTCTACTTCTTGAGCGTCTATTGTGCTAGTGTGGGTTAGTTTTGTTGTTAGTATTAGTGAGATGATGTAGAGTACTAGTGAGCTAATTAAGAAAACGATTATTAATGTGTGGTCATGGAAGTGTAACAGCTCTTCTATAATTGGTGATGTTGCGTCTTGAAAACCTAATTGTATAGGGTATGCCATATGAGATGTACAGGGTTTTCACTTGTAACTTAACTTCGACAAAGTTATATAATATTTTACTAACATCTCATTAATTGAGAGAGACATAGTGGTTATGATGTTGGCTTGAAACCAATAGTAGGGGGTTCGATTCCTTCCTTTCTTATTTTAGGTTAACATATGTAGGTTCTTCGAATGTGTGGTATGGTGGGGGACATCCGTTTAACCATTCTAGGTTTGTTGTGGTTAAATCTACAGTTAGTACTTCTCGTTTGGATGCGAATGCTTCTCAGATAATAAATACTATTAGTATGACTGCTGTTAGAGAGATGAATGAGCCTATTGATGAAATGGTGTTTCATATTGTGTACGCATCTGGGTAGTCAGAGTATCGTCGTGGTATGCCAGATAGTCCTAGGAAGTGTTGTGGGAAGAAAGTTATATTAACGCCTACAAATATAATTGCAAAATGAATTTTGGCTCATGTTTCGTTAAGGGTGTAGCCTGAAAATAGTGGGAATCAGTGTACGAATCCCCCTATAATGGCAAATACTGCCCCTATTGATAGTACGTAGTGAAAGTGTGCAACAACGTAATATGTGTCGTGAAGGACGATGTCAAGAGAAGAGTTGGCTAAGACAATCCCGGTCAAGCCTCCTACTGTAAATAGGAAGATGAAGCCTAGAGCTCATATTATAGCAGGGGATCATTTAATATTGCCTCCGTGGAGTGTTGCTAATCAACTAAATACTTTTACTCCAGTTGGAATAGCAATAATCATAGTGGCTGATGTAAAATAGGCTCGTGTGTCGACGTCTATTCCGACTGTAAATATGTGGTGGGCTCATACGATAAACCCTAAGAATCCGATTGATATTATAGCTCAGACTATTCCTATGTACCCGAATGGTTCTTTTTTTCCTGAGTAATAGGTTACGATGTGGGAAATTATTCCGAATCCAGGTAAAATAAGAATATAGACTTCAGGGTGTCCGAAGAATCAGAACAAGTGTTGATATAGGATTGGGTCTCCTCCTCCTGCTGGGTCGAAGAAAGTTGTATTTAGATTTCGATCTGTTAGTAGTATTGTAATACCGGCTGCTAGTACGGGGAGTGAAAGGAGTAGTAGGACGGCAGTAATCATTACAGATCACACGAATAAGGGTGTTTGGTATTGTGATATTGCAGGGGGTTTTATGTTGATAATTGTTGTAATGAAATTGATGGCCCCTAAAATTGAGGAGACACCTGCTAGATGGAGAGAAAAAATAGTTAAGTCTACTGAGGCTCCTGCATGGGCTAGATTACCTGCTAGGGGAGGATACACAGTTCAACCTGTTCCCGCTCCGGCTTCGACTATAGATGATGCTAGAAGCAGTAAAAAGGAAGGTGGGAGGAGTCAGAAGCTTATATTATTTATTCGAGGAAATGCTATATCGGGGGCGCCAATTATTAAAGGGACAAGTCAGTTACCAAACCCTCCAATTATAATAGGTATTACTATAAAGAAAATTATTACAAAGGCATGTGCAGTTACGACGACGTTGTAAATTTGGTCATCTCCAAGTAGGGTTCCAGGTTGACCTAATTCAGCACGAATTAGCAGACTTAAGGCTGTTCCTACTATTCCGGCTCAGGCACCAAATAGTAGATACAGGGTGCCAATATCTTTATGGTTGGTTGAGAATAATCAGCGATTAATGAACATAGGTAAAATGGCTGAGTTAGGCATTAGACTGTAAATCTAAGGACAGAGGTTTGATTCCTCTTTTTACCAAGCCTTGTGGTGAAATTTCACGTTGAATTGCAAATTCAGAGAAGCAGCTTCAATTCTGCCGGGGCTTCTCCCGCCTTTTTTTCCTCGCGGCGGGAGAAGTAGATTGAAGCCAGTTGATTAGGGTATTTAGCTGTTAACTAAAGTTTCGTGGGGGTGGATCCCACCAATCTAGTGAGGATTTAGCTTAATTAAAGTGGTTGATTTGCATTCAATTGATGTAAGATACAGTCTTGCAATCCTTATCAGGAATTAAGTAAATTATACTTGCTTAGGGCTTTGAAGGCTCTTGGTCTATTTAACCTAAATTCCTATTCTAGCACTGATAGTATTGGTGTGAGAGGTAGGAGCATGGTAGATAGAACAGCTATTGTTGGTAGGAGAGTTATGTGTTTTGTAGAAGAGAATTGTCATTTTATTTTTATGTTGTTTGTGGAGGGAAATATTGTTAAAGCTGTGGAGTATGTGAGTCGTATGTAAAAGTATAGATTTAATAGTGCGGTGATTGCTATTAAAGTGGGTAGAATAATGTTATCATTTTTTGTTATTTCTTGAATGATTATTCATTTTGGTATAAATCCTGATAGTGGAGGGAGGCCTCCTATTGATAGGAGGGTAATGAGGACTAAGACAGTTATGACAGGTGCTTTGTTTCATGTGTGCGATAGTGCTAGGGTAGTGGTAGTTGAGTTGGCTATGAATAGTATGAATATAGTGGAAGTTATAATAATATAGATGACTAGGTTTAGTAGTATTATAGTAGGGTTATATAGTAGTACTGCTGTTATTCAGCCTATATGGGCGATTGATGAATAGGCTATGATTTTTCGGAGTTGTGTCTGGTTTAGCCCCCCTCAACCTCCAATTATGATAGATAGGGTTGATAAGGTTAGTATGAGGTTTAAGTTAATTGATGGGGAGATTTGGTAGAGCACGGACATGGGTGCTAGTTTTTGTCATGTGAGTAAGATTAGGCCAGAGGATAAGGAAATTCCTTGTGTTACTTCTGGGACTCAGAAGTGGAATGGGGCTATTCCTAGTTTTATTGTGAGGGCCATTGTTATGAGTATTGAGGCTATTGGGTTGAATAGTTTTATTACAGTTCATTGGCCTGAGAATATCAGGTTAATAATTACGGCTATTATTAATAACATTGAGGCTGTTGATTGAGTTAGGAAGTACTTGGTGGATGCTTCTGTGGCTCGTGGGTTATATTTTTTTATTATGATTGGGATGATGGCGAGTATGTTTATTTCGAATCCGATTCAGATGAGTAGTCAGTGAGAACTAATTATAACAATAATGGTACCTAGTATAATAGTTGATAGGATGATAATAAAGATAATTGGGTTTATTAGTACGGGAAGGGTATAAACCAACATTTTCGGGGTATGGGCCCGATAGCTTAATTAGCTGACCTTACTATTAGAATTTGGTGTAAATTGGGAGCACGAAGAGTTTTGAGTTCTTAGGAGTAGGTTCAATTCCTATAGTTCTAGAAATAAGAGGGCTTAAACCTCTATTATTTACTCTATCAAAGTAACTCTTTTATCAGACATATTTCTTACGTTTGTGGCGGGATGCTTGATAGAAAGATAGGTAGTGATACATGTCATATACACAGGGCTAGTGTTAGAGGGAGGAAGCTTTTTCATAGTAGGTGTATTAGTTGGTCATAACGAAATCGGGGGTATGATGCTCGGATTCATAGAAAAGAGATTGTGAGTAGTAGGGCTTTAATGGTAAAGTTGATTGTATAGAGTTCTGGTATGTATGGGTTGTGGAATGCTCCTAGGAATAGGGTTGTTGTAAAGATATTTATTATGATAATGTTTGCGTATTCTGCTATGAAGAATAGGGCGAATGGTCCTGCTGCATATTCTACATTGAAGCCCGAGACTAGTTCGGATTCTCCTTCGGTGAGGTCGAATGGGGCCCGATTGGTTTCTGCTAGAGTTGAGATGAATCATATTATTGCTAGGGGTCATGCTGGGAAAATTAGTCATACTTGTTCTTGTGTAATAATTAGTGTAGATAGAGTGAAGGATCCGTTTATTAGGAGTACTGATAGTAAGATGATTGCTAGTGTTACTTCGTATGAGATTGTTTGTGCTACTGCTCGCAGGGCTCCGATTAGTGCATATTTTGAATTGGAAGCTCATCCTGATCATAGGATTGAGTATACGGCTAGGCTTGATATAGCTAGTATGAATAGAACTCCCAGGTTTATGTTAATGAGGGGATAAGGTATAGGTAGGGGGATTCACATGGTTAGGGCTAGGCTTAGGGCTAGGATGGGTGCTAGGATAAATATTGAAATTGAGGATGTGGCGGGGCGCAGTGGCTCTTTAATAAAGAGTTTAATTGCGTCAGCAATAGGTTGGAGTAGTCCGTATGGGCCTACAATGTTTGGGCCTTTTCGGAGTTGTATATATCCTAGGACTTTTCGTTCGACTAGTGTTAGGAATGCTACAGCTAATAGAATAGGAATAATTAGTGTTAGAATGTTGATTATGAACATTTTGTTAAGGAGAGGATTTGAATCTCTGGATATAAAAGTTTAAGTTTTACGCAATTACCGGGCTCTGCCACCTTAACTTAGCCCTTTTCTAGGGCAGGGTTTTGTGTTGTTAATTGAGACAAAATCATTAATTGTTTTAAGGCGCTTGTTTTGAGTTGGCCTTATTTCTCTTGTCCTTTCGTACTGGGAGAAATTCATAATAGATAGAAACCGACCTGGATTGCTCCGGTCTGAACTCAGATCACGTAGGACTTTAATCGTTGAACAAACGAACCTTTGATAGCGGTTGCACCATCTGGGTGTCCTGATCCAACATCGAGGTCGTAAACCCTAATTGTCGATATGGACTCTTGAATAGGATTGCGCTGTTATCCCTAGGGTAACTTATTCCGTTGATCAAGTTTTTGGATCAATAAGCGATAGAGTGATTTGGCTTGTAGGTCTAATCTTTAAAATCGCTCGGAGGATTTTTTGTTCTCCGAGGTCACCCCAACCGAAACTGCTATGCCCATAGAGAGTTTTTTATTCCTTGGGTGGTTGTATTTGTTTTCTTTGGGCTAGTTAGTTGAAGCTCCATAGGGTCTTCTCGTCTTATTGGTTCATCCCCGCCTCTTCACGGGAAGGTCAATTTCACTGATTGGAAGTAAGAGACAGTAAAACCCTCGTGTGGCCATTCATACAAGTCCCTATTTAGAGAACAAATGATTATGCTACCTTTGCACGGTCAGGATACCGCGGCCGTTTAACGATTGTCACTGGGCAGGCAGTGCCTCCAATACTGGTGATGCTGGAGGTGATGTTTTTGGTAAACAGGCGGGGTTTATGTTTGCCGAGTTCCTTTTACTTCTTTTAATCTTTCCCTGAGTGCATTCCTGTGTTGGATTAACAGTATGTTTGATAAGTTGTTTATTGTTGGGTTATTTTTATTGGCTGTTAATAGTCAGGATATTATCAGATACTGACTTAAACTCATGCAGGGAGAAAATTTTTCTTGTTACTCATATTAACATTATTGCTTCTATTTTGTAATAGATTAGTCCAGTGTAAGGGGCTGGGAGTTGGTTGTTTGTTCTTGGGATTTATGTTATTTTTATTGTTGAGCTTTAACGCTTTCTTAATTGGTGGCTGCTTTTAGGCCTACTATGGTGGTATTAGATCTTACTCTCTAGTTTAGGTTGTATCCATTTCTAAAAGGCTGTACCTTTATAGACTAACTTTTAAGGATACAGTAAAATTTATTTGGATTTTTGGTATCTTTAAAGCTGAACTGAGATTCATTTTCTGGACAACCAGCTATCACCAGGCTCGTTAGGCATGTCACCTCTACTTACAAATCTTCTCACTATTTTGCCACATAGATGAGTTGGTTCTTTATAAACTGTTTGTGAGTAGCTCGTCTGGTTTCGGGTTATTTAGCTAAAATTCGTTTTGTTAAGTTCTGTGCTAGTTAATTCATTATGCAAAAGGTATAAGGGATAATCTTTGCTTTTTTATACTTTGATTTTTTCTTTCATCGTTCCCTTACGGTACTTTTTCTATAGCGCCATACTTTAAATTTCTATCTCCTATACTTTTAATTTATAAGGTGAATGTTTTATTTTATTTGTTCTGGTAAGTTTAATTGGAGTGGGGTGTTTGGGCTAGGTTTGGTTCAAGACATTCATAGTATGTGAAATCTTCTAGGTGTAAACTAGATGCTTTGTTTAAGCTATATCTTGATTTATCCAAGCACACTTTCCAGTATGCTTACCTTGTTACGACTTGTCTCCTCTTATATGATTAGTGCTTTAGAATAAGTTTAAGTGCATCATGTTTATTTGAGGAGGGTGACGGGCGGTGTGTGCGTGCTTCATGGCCTAGTTCAACTAAGCACTCTATTCCTAGTTTACTGCTAAATCCTCCTTTGGTTGTTAGTTTCATAATAACTTTCGTGTAAGATTTTCTTAATATAGAAAATGTAGCCCATTTCTTTCCATTTCATAGGTTACACCTTGACCTAACGTTTTTATGTGTTATTATTGTGCTTACTTTTATTCCTTTTTAGGGTTTGCTGAAGATGGCGGTATATAGACTGAATTAGCAAGAATTGGTGAGGTTTATCGGGGTTTATCGATTATAGAACAGGCTCCTCTAGAGGGATATAAAGCACCGCCAAGTCCTTTGAGTTTTAAGCTGTTGCCGGTAGTACTCTGGCGAATAATCTTGTTTGTATAATTATCTGTGTTTAGGGCTAAGCATAGTGGGGTATCTAATCCCAGTTTGGGTCTTAGCTATAGTGTGTCAGCTGTTGTAGAGTTACTTTCGTCGTTTATTTTTATAGTAGCTATGGCTTTTTACAGCTTAGCTAGAATTTAACTCTATTTGGGGTAAGTGCTTAAACACATTTTACGCCGTATTCCTGTTAGCTTGGGTTAATCGTATGACCGCGGTGGCTGGCACGAGATTTACCAACCCTAATTAATATAACTTAGTCAAACTTTCGTTTATAGCTTAATTTTTATCACTGCTGTCTCCCGTGGGGGTGTGGTTAAGCAAGGTGTCGTTAGCTACAGATGTGAGCTTGATACCAGCTCCTCTTGGTTTTATAAACTCAGAGGGCATTCTCACCGGGATGCAGATGCTTGCATGTGTAAATTTATTAAAAGTTAACAGGAAGGCTGGGACCAAACCTATGTGTTTATGGAGTTGGTGTACTCATCTAGGCATTTTCAGTGCCTTGCTTTGGACTTTAAGCTACATTAAC